CACATTAATAGTTGCATTGATAGTTATCTTCGTTGTGAAGTCAATATTAATAGTTACATTTTCGGTGGTACCGACAATTACAGTGATAGTTACATTTATAGTTTCATTTGTACTGAAAGCATAAGTAGTAATAAAAATGGGAGTTCAGATATAAGAACTAGTGGTAACGTCCGTGATTTAAGAAGAAGATTTAAGGATTTCGATATAAATAATAAAAAATACAGACATTTATGGATTCAATGCGAAAATTGTTATGGATTAAATTATAAAAAATTTTTGAGGTCCAAAATGGATATTTGTGAACTGTGTGGATATCATTTGAAAATGAGTAGTTCAGATAGAATCGCACTTTTGATTGATCCGGGCACTTGGGATCCTATGGATGAAGATATGGTCTCTATGGACCTCATTCATTTTCATTCCGAGGAGGAACCCTATAGAGATCGTATCCATTCTTATCAAAGAAGGACAGGTTTAACTGAAGCTGTTCAAACAGGCATAGGTCAACTAAACGGTATTCCCATAGCAATTGGGGTTATGGATTTTCAGTTCATGGGGGGTAGTATGGGATCCGTAGTAGGCGAGAAAATCACCCGTTTGATCGAGTATGCTACTAATCGATCTATACCTGTCATTATTGTATGTGCTTCTGGAGGAGCACGCATGCAAGAAGGAAGTTTGAGCTTGATGCAAATGGCTAAAATATCTTCTGCTTTATATAATTATCAATCAAATAAAAAGTTATTCTATGTATCAATCCTTACATCTCCTACAACCGGTGGAGTAACAGCTAGTTTTGGTATGTTGGGAGATGTTATTATTGCTGAACCCAATGCCTACGTTGCATTTGCGGGTAAAAGAGTAATTGAACAAACATTGAATAAACTAGTACCCGACGGTTCACAAGCGGCTGAGTATTTATTCCATAAGGGCTTATTCGACCCAATCGTACCACGTAATCCTTTAAAAGGTGTTCTAAGTGAGTTATTTCAGCTACATGGTTTCTTTCCCTTGAAAAAAAAAATAAAAAAAAAAGAATAATAGAATCTAGTGCTATACTTTTCTTTTTTTTGTAGCGAATTGTATTGGGCAGGTATTTAGTTCATAGTAATAAAAAAGCTAAGAAGAATGGTGTTTTCTTTGGTGACATAAGTTCTACTTGATTTGGAGTCCGAGTTATCGGATAATTACTTTGTCTTTTTTCCTTAAAATCTATTTTTTTATCTTACCCCCTATTAGATTTCTGATTAATAATCAGAAAATTTCTATTAACAGGATAAAAATGGAATTTATCCTTTCGAGGAAGTCGGGAAAATACAAAGAATTTTCTCCTACCTTCTTACGTATGAATATATACAATAATGAAAAATAGATAAAAAACAATATTGAAAGAAAATATAGAATAGAAGTGGATTTCTATATCTACCAAGAATTCTCCTTTTTTAATAGGAATCTCTCTTTGTTGGATTGAATTAGTTTAGTTAGAGTCGCGAACTTTACTTATAGTTTATTAGTTTATAGTTTCTTTTATAAAATTTAATTTATAATAATAGTTACTATTATCTTTATTTGAAGGATAGTAAAGAAGATGAGGATAGGGGAATAATAAGAAAATTTATGAAAGTGGATCATCATACATATTTTTGTAGAAAAATAAATAGGTACACTTAATTGAATTCCCCCATTCCTTGCACTTATTAACTACATAATATTATTTATATACTTACTATATATTTATAATAAATATACTTATCATAAAATATCCTTATCATAGGGAAAAATATTAAATCGAGGTACCCATTACATGACAGATCTTAACTTACCCTCTATTTTTGTTCCTTTAGTGGGCCTAGTATTTCCGGCAATTGCAATAGCTTCTTTATTTCTTCATGTCCAAAAAAATAAGATTGTCTAGATCAGGGATAAATTTCATCAATTTATTTCAACACAGGATCATAATAAATTTTTTTAGTGTAATATGATAGGATATGCGGCCCTTTCCAAACATAAATGAAAGAACTGTTATGCATGCGGATACATCGCATAAATGTATATGCGAGTATAGCTGGTGAAAGATGATCAGTGAATCTTTTTATAATAGAAAGTCAATGTATCTAACCAATGGTTCATATCAGAATAGTACTAGTTGATGAAAGTTACTTCGGCATTAAGAAAAGTCAAATTCATATTGGTTATTCTCTCAATCCCAATCGAATGCAACTGGGTCTAATATAGTATGAACTGGCGATCAGAATATATATGGATAGAACTAATAACAGGGTCTCGAAAAACAAGTAATTTTTGCTGGGCCTGTATCCTTTTTTTGGGTTCACTAGGATTCTTAGTGGTTGGAACTTCCAGTTATCTTGGTAGGAATCTCATATCTGGATTTCCATCTAACCAAATCATCTTTTTTCCACAAGGGGTCGTAATGTCTTTCTATGGGATTGCGGGTCTATTCATTAGTTCCTATTTGTGGTGTACAATTTCATGGAATGTGGGTAGTGGTTATGACCGATTCGATAGAAAAGAAGGAATAATGTGTATTTTTCGTTGGGGATTCCCAGGAATAAATCGTCGAATCTTCCTTCGATTCTGTATGAAAGATATCCAATCAATCAGAATGGAGGTTAAAGAAGGTCTTTTTCCTCGTCGTGTTCTTTATATGGAAATCAGAGGCCAAGGAACCATTCCCTTGACTTGTACTGACGAGAATTTTACTCCACGAGAAATTGAACAAAAAGCTGCAGAATTAGCCTATTTCTTGCGAGTACCAATTGAAGTATTTTGAAATGAACTTCATTCAGAATGGTAATTGTAGAAAAACATAACATGTTAGATTCTATTTTCGCGTTCCGTTGGCGCAGCGACCCACATAGAATAAAACAAAAAAGTAGGAGAATGTATATGGAACAACTATAAATAAACTATTAGGAATTTTTTCTATACAAAAACGAAAAACGATTTTGTATGTGTATGGAACTTTTTTTTTATACTAAGAAAAATCTAATTAAATATGGATTTGTCAAATATCCGAACATAACAACATGTATTTCGTAAATACAGAATTTATTTCGTAAATAAGGAATTCCTATTTTTAGGTCCCAGATTTAAAGATTTCCAATTGATACTTTCTTCCTGTGCTGTGATTAGACGGGTGCAACATTTCTAAATAATCAATTGATCCAGGGGAAGTTTTTTTGTCTTGAAATCCGAATAAATAAGATTCGTTACTTCAATGTGAGTTTTTCGAGTGCTTATCGAAAGGAACAAATGAAGATGAAATTCGTTCGAATTTGCCCAATTGAGATATCATAAAATGATATTTATTTTTTTATGCGAAAAGGGCCCTTATTCCATTTCTTTCTATATTCCTTCTAGACCCAAAACGGAATTTTTACACAAAAATGGGAATAGATCCATAGGTTCGATACCTTGTTATAGAACTAGTACTTTATAGAAATATCAGATCCGCTAGAGTTGACGAATGAAGCAGTTCATTACCAATTCACAGATAAAAAATGAAAAAAAAGAAAGTATTGACTTCTCTTCCATATCTTGCATCTATAGTATTTTTGCCCTGGTGGGTATCTCTATCATTTAATAAAAGTCTGGAACCCTGGGTTACTAATTGGTGGAATACTAGGCAATCCGAAACTTTTCTGAATGATATTCAAGAGAAAAATGTTCTAGAAAAATTCCTAGAATTAGAGGAACTCCTTTTGTTGAATGAAATGATAAAGGAATACCCCGAGACACATATACAAAAGCTTCCTATAGGAATACATAAGGAAACGATACAATTGGTCAAAACACACAATGAATATCATCTCCATATAATTTTGCATTTCTCGACAAATATAATCTGTTTCGCTATTCTAAGTGGTTATTTTATTCTGGGTAATGAAGAACTTGTCATTCTTAATTCTTGGGTTCAGGAATTCCTCTATAACTTAAGCGACACAATAAAAGCTTTTTCGATTCTTTTAGTTACTGATTTATGGATCGGATTTCACTCGACCCATGGTTGGGAACTCATGATTGGTTCGATCTACAACGATTTTGGATTGGCTCATAACGATCAAATTATATCTGGTCTTGTTTCCACTTTTCCAGTTATTCTAGATACAATTGTGAAATATTGGATCTTCCATTTTTTAAATCGGGTATCTCCTTCGCTTGTAGTCATTTATCATTCAATGAATGAATGAATGAAGAACTTATTCGATCTCTTGATATTAATAAAATCATAATTTTTTTTTTCGTGTATAAAGAAAGTATTTTCCGTTTTACTTATTCTTTATACTTCTCCCTCTTCAAGGTATTCGTCCTATATTTCAGTACATTTATTTCCGTACAATGGCAGATTCATGGATAGGGAACTCTACTAGCTACCTATCTAATTTATTGTAGAAATTTAGGGATCAATGATTGTACCATGCAAAATAGAAATACTTTTTCTTGGGTAAAGGAACAGATGACTCGATCCATTTCTGTATCGATCATGATATATGTAATAACTCGAGCATCTATTTCAAACGCATATCCCATTTTTGCGCAGAAAGGTTATGAAAATCCACGAGAAGCAACGGGGCGAATTGTATGTGCCAATTGCCATTTAGCCAATAAGCCTGTGGATATTGAAGTTCCACAAGCTGTACTTCCTGATACTGTATTTGAAGCAGTTATTCGAATTCCTTATGATATGCAACTGAAACAGGTTCTTGCTAATGGTAAAAGGGGGTCCTTGAATGTGGGGGCTGTTCTTATTTTACCCGAGGGATTCGAATTAGCCCCCCCCGATCGTATTTCTCCTGAAGTGAAAGAAAAGATGGGAAATCTTTCTTTTCAGAGTTATCGTCCCAATAAAAGAAATATTCTTGTGATAGGTCCTGTTCCGGGTCAGAAATATAGTGAAATCATCTTTCCCATTCTTTCCCCCGACCCCACTACGAAGAAAGATGTTCACTTCTTAAAATATCCGATATATGTGGGTGGGA